TATATTGACGTGGGGGGGGACGTATTTACTAGTTATATCATCCGCAATCGCCTGAATCTCGAGACGTTCTTCGAACCAATCATAAACTTTATTGAGATAGGTGGAACTCCCCCTCTGAGAACCGTATATGAGACTTTCATCTCGTACAGCTCAAGCAAAAACACCCCAATACTAATTGAATATGTAATGGAAAGGTTTAAACTTTTTTTTTTATTTTGAATCAAAGATTCAATCTTCTTTGGAGGTACGAAAGAAGAAAACTCTTTTTTTGTGGCGATAATACCAAAATCTCAAGTTGGCTCAGCGGTCTTTATGTTGATCCGTACAGGCCTCTTGATTACTCTTTTTTCCTATTTATTTCTTTTTATGTATATGTATATGTATAATAATATGGCTTTTATTAGTTCTTATTGTATTGCTAGGAATTCTCTTGTTAAGAACCCTATAAATATGAATTGATTAAAACAAACCTCAGATTCATACTAGAACCACGATGATTCAATAAAAAAATACTAAGTTAAGTCAAGGATTCCCCGAGTAAGAACCTTTTGACCATCACTTATTCCATGAATAAGTAGACTGACTCAAAATCCAAAGAAAGGTTTTTCTTCTATTTCGACTTTGACCAAAAGAAAAATCTTTCGATTTTAAAATTCGAATTCTTTGAAAATTTTTTGGAGTCCGGATACGAGGTCTGAAAATTAAGTATGAATCATAGTTCAAAAATTTCTTAATCTATTTCGTGTTCCAGATACTAGAATAAATATCCGACGAAGTAGAACCATCTCTATCAAGATGACAGAACCATTTTCTGTACTATCAATAGGATCGATTATAACAAGTCACACACTCATATTCCGGAAATACAGAAACAAAGAAATTCCGCGATCGAACTCCCAAAATAAAATAGAATGGGCTCGAAACCCGGGCTCTAAATGATTTATTTTGTAAAACTTTGCGATTCTTAGAGATCTAATTCATTGAAATTCCATCCAATAAAACGGAAGAATTATAAATCTCCAAAATAATAGATAGAAATACTGTAAATAGAGCCATTGCGACACCCATGAAAGGAGTTGTTCCCCACCCAGGGGCTACTTTACCATATTCCGAATTCAATGGTTTTAATAAACTCCCTGCATTAGTTCGTCTTGGAGCAGATTTAGAACTGTTCTCAACAGTTTGTGTAGCCATAAATCCTATTGTATTCATTGAGATCTGTTGACTTTGTATACCATTCCATCGTAAATAAACGATCTTATCATAGATCCACTTGGGTCTTGAAATTATATAAGAATGGAAACAGCAACCCTTGTAGCCATCTTTCTATCTGGTTTACTTGTAAGTTTTACTGGGTACGCCTTATATACCGCTTTTGGGCAACCTTCTCAACAACTAAGAGATCCGTTTGAGGAACATGGGGACTAGTTGAAGTAATGAGCCCCGCAATATTAATATTGCGAGGCTCATTACTTCAATTGAGATAATGAAAAATCATTTCAACTTTTTAGTTGAAATTCTAGGCGGTTCTCGAAAAAAGATAGCGAAAAAAATTATTCCTAGAGTCGAGACTAAGAGGAATGTATAAACCAGTGCTTCCATAAATTCGATCGCGGTTTACAATTATAGCTTCCATACCTGTTTGCGTATTTTGATTTTCTTTTTATGGTTTTTTTGGGGGGACCAGAAAAATCTTGGTCTGAATCATCACTTTTGTTTTTTCTTTATCTGCGAGCTGGTCCCCTATGACAAATTCTAAAAAGAGAATAGAGACAAAAGATAACAAATCGGTGTTGTATCAGACTGGCTGTCTTCTTGTAGTCGGATCCCCAACTTTTTGGAATGTTCCAAATTCTACTTGAGAATCCAAATCCGGATCAATCCCGGCAAAAACATCTCTGAACAAGGTTCTAGCACCATGCCAAATGTGTCCGAAGAAGAAGAGCAAAGCAAATGAAGCATGTCCAAAAGTAAACCAACCCCTTGGACTGCTACGAAAAACACCATCGGATTTCAAAGTAGCACGATCTAATTCAAAAATTTCACCCAATTGAGCGCGTCTAGCATATTTTTTCACAGTAGCGGGATCACTATAACTCACTCCGTTGAGTTCGCCGCCGTAGAACTCAACAGTTACACCTACTTGTTCAACACTATACTTCGATTCTGCCCTTCGAAAAGGAACATCTGCTCTAACAATTCCGTCGCCATCTACCAAAACGACTGGAAATGTTTCAAAAAAGGTAGGCATACGACGTACAAAAAGTTCACGTCCTTCTTTATCCCTAAAGACGGGGTGTCCTAACCATCCAACTGCTATTCCATCCCCGCTATCCATCGAACCCGCCCTGAATAATCCCCCTTTCGCCGGATTATTTCCGATGTAATCATAAAAAGCTAATTTTTCAGGAATTTTAGACCAGGCTTCTGATAAACTTTGATTTTCTGCTAGCCCAGCACTAACTCTTCGATATATCTCTTGCTGAAAGTAGCCCTGATCCCATTGATAACGAGTGGGCCCAAATAATTCGATCGGAGTAGTTGCTGACCCATACCACATAGTTCCGGCAACAACAAAAGCTGCAAAAAAGACAGCAGCGATACTACTCGAAAGTACGGTTTCAATATTTCCCATACGCAATCCCTTGTATAGACGTTGTGGGGGGCGGACACTAAGATGGAATAGACCCGCTAATATGCCCAACGTCCCTGCTGCAATATGATGAGAGGCTATTCCTCCCGGAACAAAAGGATCAAAACCTTCCACGCCCCATGCTGGATCTACGGGTTGTACTTTTCCTGTTAGTCCATACGGATCGGACACCCATATTCCAGGACCATACAAGCCGGTTATATGAAATGCACCAAAACCAAAGCAAGCCACCCCTGAAAGAAATAAATGAATTCCAAAGATCTTAGGCAAATCCAAAGAAGGTTTCCCTGTACGTTCATCAGAAAAAATTTCTAGATCCCAATATACCCAATGCCAGATAGCTGCCAAAAAGCATAACCCAGAAAATACAATATGTGCCCCAGCTACACCTTCGTAACTCCAAATACCCGGATTCGTTACAGCCCCTCCTGTGATACTCCAACCGCTCCACGAATTGGTTATTCCTAAACGAGTCATGAAGGGTATAACGAACATACCCTGCCTCCACATTGGATCAAGAACAGGGTCAGAAGGATCAAAAACTGCTAATTCATACAGAGCCATCGAACCAGCCCAACCAGCAACCAGAGCTGTATGCATTATATGAACAGCAAGTAATCGGCCGGGATCATTCAATACAACGGTATGAACACGGTACCAAGGCAAACCCATGGAAATACCCCTTTATCAAAGATAAATAAACACTACGTAACTTTATTGCATTGGAAAAGACTCTACTATGACTATCCTATGGACCTCCCCCGTTCGGTGAATTATTTCAGAGCAGGGGTTAATATTTGTTCTATTCTGTTGGTAATAAAATAATGGAACAATTCTATTCGTAGGACCAAAGAGAAGCAGATTTATTCTATACTCGATAAGTATCAATACGCAACGGGGACTAATACCATTTTGTATGAGCGAATGCGTACATATTTATTCATTGCCCTGTTCGTAATAATTTGACTTTATTCATTCTGTTTTTCTTTAGGACCTTTTCTAATCTAAAGATAAAAGCCAATATTCTAAATTCTAAAGACAAAAAAATCATATTGTTACGTTTCCACATCAAAGTAAAATAGAGTACTTAGTTCTTTTTTCTTTCAATTAATGCCTATTGGTGTTCCAAAAGTACCTTTCCGAAATCCTGGAGAGAAAGATGCATCTTGGGTTGACGTATAGTGCGACTTGTCAGATATATTGGGTCATATGGGATTTCCCCGTTCTCTCCCACAATCGAGATATCCCCAGTTTCGCCCAATAAAGATTCATTGAATCATCAACAGTTTGGAGCGCGAAGTACGATTAGATCCATTTTTGGAGGATTCATATTATCAATTAGAATAATTTATGGTTGTCTTGGTCGGACTAAAAAAAATGAAGTATCCAGGCTCTGTTTAGAAAAACCCAAGATTATGAGTTCTATCAGAAATGATTCAACCGAGTTGATCTTAAACTGTTAATGACCAAACGCGATAGAAGTGAAGTGAAAAAGTAGAAAGTCATAACAAAAAGAAATGGTAATGCGGGAGTGCTTGTCCTATATGTGCAAATCCAAATTGGACAAATCTTTACCCGGAGTAGAGCATAAACCTAAAAAGATGAAAGAGACCCACTCAGGAACAAGAGAATACCGTCGCGATTAGGATTGAATCTCGATGAAACAATACATCAATGAGAAGTTAATTCAATAAGTTTAGTGATTTTATTTGATTTTTTTATTTATGTAAAATTAAATTTCTAGCAAAAAGAAAGTAAAAACCCGTCTTTATTGAAGAAGCCAAACCCTTTCGTTAGAAGTCAGAAAGAACCTAAAAGAAAGAGGACTGGAATCCATACATTGATTTTTTTTGTTTTCACAATTTGTTTTGAACCGTATGCATCAAAAGACGCGTGTACGGTTCCTAAGGGCTACAATTGTACCTTAATCAACCGACTTTATCGAGAAAGATTCCTTTTTTTAGGACAAATGATTGATAGCGAAATCTCAAATCAACTTGTGGGTCTTATGGTATATCTCAGTATTGAAGATGAGACGAGGGATCTGTATTTGTTTATAAACTCTCCCGGCGGTTGGGTAATACCTGGAATGGGGATTTATGATATTATGCAATTGGTAAAACCAGATGTCCATACAGTAGGCATGGGGTTAGCCGCTTCAATGGGATCTTTTCTCTTGGCCGGAGGAGCAATTACCAAACGTCTAGCATTCCCTCACGCTTGGCGCCAATGATTTAAGAGAAAAAAGAAGACTATGCCTTCGCCCTATGAAATATGAATATATGAATATATATTAAGTAAAAATAGCATGGCACTTCGAATTCGATATGATAATGATAAAATTTTGCATTGTTTTTTCAAAACATTAGATTATGTATCGAGAGAGTAGTATGGGAGAAAGAGTATTTCCGATTTTCTCTTATTTATCGGGAGCTCAGCTCAGCGTCACAAACCTTTTTTGTTCACACCGGAAGGCTCTTAAAAAAATTTCTATTATGTTATGCAGTTATGCAAAGAGTGCGAAAAAAAACAAGATTTTTTCTTTGATTGGCTCAAAAAGAAACTTTGGGATTGCTGAATCACAAACAAAAAAAAAAAAAAAAATGAATATTGAATATATTAATAAATATAAGGCAACGGAGCCATCATAGTAGTTTTTAACTATTGCAAAAGAAAAAGGAAGGGTGGCCATTTGATCATTTAACCCACCAGGGTCCGGTATATTTTACTTTTCTCTTTCTTTCTCTTTCTTGGAGGGCTTGGGGGGTAAGGGTCAATTTTAGTGTAAAGCCGTATGCATATGCAATGCATCTTTGATGCCCGTACGGTTGTTCAATTCTATCTTTTGCCCTATTCCTATTATATTAGTCTTTATAGTATAGAAGAACTTTTTATTATGTTATATCATCAGGGTAATGATGCATCAACCTGCTAGTATGTTTTATGATACCCAAGCAGGAGAAGCTATCCTGGAAGCGGAAGAATTGCTGCAATTGCGTGAAACCCTCGCAAGGGTTTATGCACAAAGAACGAGCAAACCCTTATGGGTTGTATCCGAAGACATGGAAAGAGATGTTTTTATGTCAGCAACAGAAGCACAAGCTTATGGAATTGTTGATCTTGTAGCAGTTGAATGAAAATAAGACGGATTTCACACAAATACGTAATTTGAGATTTTATCTATGATTTTCCTATTCTAATAACTGGAAGTAATTCAGAATTCTCCGGTTAGGATCAATCTAAACCAGCCCATTATGTATAAATTCAGCATGCCAACTATTAAACAACTTATTAGAAATACAAGACAGCCAATCAGAAATGTCACGAAATCCCCCGCTCTTCGGGGATGCCCTCAACGTCGAGGAACATGTACTCGGGTGTATGTGCGACTCGTTTAGATCATACCATGAGCTGGTACAAAAGCAAGAAAAAAAACTTTCCGGTATCAATGATCAGTACCGGTGAATGGTGAATAGTATAGAATGTAAGAAGGGACTCCATTCACTATATAAAATATAAAAATAATCAAAGCTCCCACATTCCTACATTGTGGATAAATTTTATGGTTTCCGTTGGCGCAAATCTCAATTTAAGATGAGAAGCGATTCTCCATTGGTAGCAAATGGTTAGCCATTAAGCGGAGGAAATCCTTTTTTTATTTACTTTCTTATTTACTTATTTAATTTTATTTGAATTTTTTTTTATTTATTTAATTTACTTTTAAATATAACTAAATATAAATAAAAAAAAGCATAAAGATTAAGCTCCTACTTTGGCACTAACGGACTAAGAGGGTCAGCTACCCAGCTAAGTTTCATAATTAAATACCGTTACTGTATAGGTAGATCTCGTTGTGAAAGGCCTATTGCTGGATAATTCATGGGTAGAGCCAAAAGGGGTGAACTATACAAGTTACCAATAACGTTGATTAAATGAAGTAAAGGCTCCGGTGTATAGAGAAGACCTCACCGTTTAGGAAGTCACCATAGAAACGAAGGAACCCGCAATTTCTTTATCTATTATCCATTTTTTTTTCTATTTTTGACACCTATAACACAATAAAATTTCTTTATCCCGCATTGAAATGCCTAAAAAAAAAATCGCGGTCAGGAAGGTTATAGTAGCCAAAGCCCTTGGAATTTTTATTTTATACATTGGAAAAATTCGTTTTGTTCTTAATATATTAGGAAAGGCGAAAAGAATAACTGAAAGAAAAGAAATAAATTAGTTATTCGGTGGAAGTTTCATCTATTCAATGACTAGAATTAGCCGGGGATATATAGCTCGTAGACGTAGAACAAAAATGCGTTTATTTGCATTAAGCTTTCGGGGGGCCCATTCAAAACTTACTCGAACCATTACTCAACAGACAATAAGAGCTTTGTTTTCGGCTCATCGGGATCGGCGCAGTCAAAAGAGAAATTTTCGTCGTTTGTGGATCACTCGGATAAACGCAGTAATTCGCGAAAGGGGGGTATCCTATAATTATAGTAGATTAATACACGGTCTGTACAAAGGACAGTTGCTTTTTAATCGTAAAATACTTGCACAAATAGCTATATTAAATAGGGATTGTTTTTATATGATTTCCAATGAGATAATAAACGAAGTGGGTTATAAAAAGTCCGTCGGAATAATTTAAACGGAGTTTCCCGGAGAATGAACTCCGGGGAGGTAGAGTAGAAATTACTGGGATAAAAAAAATATGCTAAAATAGTCAAAACGAATGAACACGCTCAGTAGAAAAAGCTTTCTCCAATTAGTTTTTTTTCTTACGACCCGATAATCTAATCTGGATTCTCGGAAAAATAACAACCTGCCTTTGAGTTCGGATTCTAATTTTGATT